CATATAATATATATTGTTTGGGTGGGGTTGTAGCCCAGCAGTAAGATTGCCCTTCAAATAAGGCATGCTAATCGAGACTCGGATTTAGGGGTTTGGCGAGAGGTAGATTAGTGTGTTGGGGGGGTAGGGGGGGTTTAGCTGGAACAAAAAAACTTTTTGTCCGGGGGGGGGGAAATATAGGTAGGATGTGTGATAAAGCAGCATTAGATATCAATTTATGTCCGTAAATCATTCATTTATTATCAGCTTTTATAATTGCTTCTGCGGATTAATAATGATGCATTACATGTTCACGTTTTAGATTAAAATGCTGTTAAGCACTCTGAGATGTTGGCTGAAAGGTAAAAATAAAAAAAATTATGAAGGTGCCAGACCACAGTTATGCGGGGTCACGGGCCGAATAATATTTCAAGCATCAATCAGCTGTTGATATGTAACTAAAATGACACGCTTAGGTAGGCTGCCCGAGAAATTTCGCGCAGTGGATCCCTGTCTGTCGGGTTGATGGTTTCCCGCACCCGTGTTGCGGATATCTTTAAGTAGTATTTGATAATATTCGTATGGAATATAGATGAATGCACATTTATACATAGTGTGAAAAGTTCTAGAGCTTTAGCTGGAAGTAGTTTAAAAAGAATTTTGGCCTTGGGTGCCATTGGCGAGGGTTAAAAATCCTCCTTCTTGAAAAAAAAAATTATGTTATTTATGTGGCGGCTCCCGGGAAGTTTAAGAGAGGGGTGAGCCTCTATCTTTAGTTTACAAGGCTAATGCTTTCTGATAAGCTACTAAAACAGTAGTTTAGTGATTTGTTTTCTGCTAGTCCGGTTAGTGGGATCAGAATAATGAATAATATGAAGTAGACAACTGATGAGACTTGTCCGATTAGGATGAATGGTTCTTCTACTGGTTGTCCTCCAATCCATGTTAAAATTATTATGTTTGCTGTTGTTAGCCAGAATATTATTTGTGTGATTGGACGGAATGTTATGGCGCGTTGTTTTGATGTGTGAAGTATGGGGATAACAAATAGGATTAGGATCGAGAAAAGTAGCGCTAATACGCCTCCTAATTTATTAGGGATTGATCGTAGGATGGCGTAGGCGAATAAGAAGTATCATTCTGGTTTAATGTGGGGTGGAGTTATTAGTGGATTGGCTGGTGTAAAGTTTTCTGGGTCACCTAAAAGGTTAGGGCAAAATAGGGCCATAGAAGATAATAAAGATAGTATGATTATGAAGCCAAGAAGGTCTTTATATGAGAAGTATGGGTGAAATGGGATTTTGTCAGTGTTTGAGTTTAGTCCTGTTGGGTTGTTTGACCCTGTTTCATGAAGGAAAATAAGGTGAAGAATGCTTATGCCAATAATTAAGAAGGGTAAGATAAAGTGGAATGAAAAGAATCGTGTTAGCGTGGCTTTATCTACTGAAAAGCCGCCTCAGATCCATTGTACTAATATGTTACCAATATATGGGATTGCTGATAGGAGATTTGTAATTACTGTGGCTCCTCAGAAAGATATTTGTCCCCATGGGAGGACGTAGCCGACGAATGCTGTGGCTATGACTAGTAGGAGTAAAATAACACCGATGTTTCATGTTTCTTTGAATAGGTAAGATCCGTAGTAGATTCCTCGTCCGATATGTAAGTAGATGCAGATGAAGAATATTGATGCTCCGTTAGCATGAATATTGCGTATAAGTCACCCATAATTTACGTCTCGGCAGATGTGGGCAACTGATGAGAAGGCGGAGGTTGTGTCGGCTGTGTAGTGTATGGCTAAAAATAACCCTGTGATGATTTGTGAAATAAGGCAAATTCCAAGAAGTGAGCCGAAGTTTCAGAGCGATGAGATGTTTGATGGTGAGGGAAGATCAATGAATGAATTATTGATAATTTTTAAAATTGGGTGGGTTTTTCGTGGGTTTATTAACATTAGTTTTTATAGTTGAAGTACAACGGTGGTTTTTCAGACCATTAGTCTTGGTTAGATCCCTAGTAAAAATTATGGCGTATATGGCTCATGTTGGAATGTTTAGTCTTGTATTTGGGCTGGTGGCTGTTGCATCTAATCCGTCTCCTTATTTTGGTGCATTTGGATTAGTTGCAGCTTCTGCTGGGGCTTGTTTAGCTTTAGCTATGGTTGGGCTATCTTTTTTATCATTGGTGTTGTTTTTAATTTATTTGGGGGGGATGATGGTGGTTTTTGCCTATTCGGCAGCGTTAGCGGCCGAGCCATATCCTGAAGCATGGGGGGTGTGGTCTGTTATTTTTTATGTGGTCGGGTATGTTTGTGTGTTGATATTCGGTTATTTGCTGGTTGATTCTGTTGGTGTGGTGAGTGTATCAGAGTTTTGTTTGGTTCGAGGTGATTGGGCCGGAGTGTCAGTGTTGTATTCTTTAGGCGGGTGATTGTTGTTTATTTCAGGTTGGGTATTATTATTGACTTTATTTGTAGTGTTAAAGTTAGTTCGTTGGGGTACATTTTTATCTGTAAGTGCAATTAAATAGAAAGGGTAATTAGGAAGGTAAAAAGGAAAATCGTTAAGTATGTTTTTATTAATCCTTGTTGTAAGTTTGTAATAATTTTGATTGAAGGCAGCTGTTGGGTTGTTAGACCTTTAGGTCCAGTGCGCTCTAATCAAGTTTGGTCAATTAGATTTGTTGCAATGTTTTGTCCTAATATCAGGGTTGTTTTTGGATATGTACGGTGAATGATGGTGGTGAAGAATCCAAGTGATGTTGTGAACAGGTGTGTCTTGTTTACTTGTTTGTTTGAAGAGGTTAGGATGTCTATGGCAATTATTAATCCGGAGATTGTGACTAGTATTGCTGCTAACTTAGATGTTGTTGATATCGTCATTACTTGTGTTTTTGGTTGGATGATGGTTGCTGTAATTAGGAATCCTGTTAGGATGCTGCCTCATGCTAGGCGTTTAATTGGGTTTATTATTGTACTTTCACTGATTGGTTGGATTGATTGTATTCGTGTGTAACCTGTTAGTGAGAATGAGATAATTCGTAGGCTGTAGATTGATGTGAATATTGTTGCGATTATGGTGATCGTGAGGGCTCATGTGTTTGTGTTGGATGTGTTTATGGCCTCAATAATTGCGTCTTTTGAAAAGAATCCGGCTAAGAATGGTATGCCTATTAGTGCAAGGGTCCCGATAGTGATGCATGATGATGTTGTTGGTAGCATAATTATTATTGAAGCTATTTTTCAAATGTCTTGTTCATCTGCCAAGCTATGGATAATTGAACCTGAGCATAGAAATAGTATTGCTTTGAAGAAGGCATGTGTGCAAATATGAAGGAATGCTAGTTGTGATTGGTTTAAACATAGTGTAACTATTATTAGGCCTAGTTGACTGGATGTTGAGAATGCTACGATTTTTTTTATATCATTTTGTGTCAGGGCGCATGTTGCAGTAAATAGGGTTGTTAATGCTCCTAGGCAAAGGCATGTCGTTAGTGCGGTTTGGTTATGTTCTATTAGCGGGTGAAGTCGGATTAGTAAGAAGATACCTGCTACAACTATTGTGCTTGAGTGGAGTAGAGCTGAAACTGGTGTTGGGCCTTCTATGGCTGCTGGTAGTCATGGATGCAGTCCGAATTGAGCGGACTTTCCTGTCGCAGCGAGGATTAGGCCAATTAGTGGGAGTGTTGTATTTGTGCTGGTTAAAAATATTTGTTGAAATTCTCATGAGTTTGAGTTTATTGCGAATCATGCTATTGCTATGATTAGTCCGATGTCTCCGATTCGATTGTACGTAATAGCTTGTATGGCTGATGAGTTTGCATCTATTCGGGCGTGTCATCAGCCGATTAATAGGAATGATATGATGCCAACTCCTTCTCAGCCAATGAACAATTGAAATAGGTTGTTGGCTGTGACTAGTGTTATTATTGCGATTAAGAAAATAAGTAGGTATTTTAAGAATTTTTTTAAGAATGGGTCTTTTTCCATGTAGTGGGTAGCGAATTCTAGGATTGACCATGTTACGAATAGTGCGATTGGAGTGAAGATTGTTGAGTATTGATCAAATTTGAAGCTAATGTTAATGTCAAAGGTGTTAATGTTAATAAGGTTTCAGTTAAAAGTAATTGTCTCTGTCCCCATGTTAAGAAAAATAAACATTGGGATGGTGTTAATGAGGAATGCTAGTTTTACGCATTTTGTTGTGATGGCTGAATGCGTGTTTGTTTGTACTATTGGTATTAATAGGGTGAGTAGTGTTAGGATTATTATAGAGCTAAAAGTTGTTAATAAGTTCATAACTTTTACATGGATTTGCACCAAGAATGATGGCGCCTAAGACCAATGGATAACTACCATCCTTTAAAAGTAAGAGAGTTGGGGAATTAAACCTCAAGCATAAGTAATTAGCAGTTCTTATTAAGTCTTTTTCTCTTGGTAAATAAGAAGTTATTAGTTTCTGTTTTTAGAATCACAATCTAATGTTTTTTTAAACTATATTTACGTGAATATTAGCCTGAGATGAGGGCTGGGTTTAATATAAGTAATAAAAGTGGGGTGATATGGAGTGTCATTAAAAGGTGTTCACGGGTGTGTGTTGGCTTGGATTGGTTAAGGTGATTTTGGGATGGTCCGTGCTGAGTGGTTAGGAACATATTTAGCGTGTAAAGTGCTGTGATTAGTGTACCTATTCCTGTAATGATGATGGTTCAATTTGATCAATTAAATAGGGCGGATATGATTGTTAGTTCTCCTAGCAAGTTCGTTGATGGTGGGATCGCTATGTTGCTGAGGTTTGCTAGTAATCATCATGTTGCCATTAGTGGCAAGATTAGTTGTATTCCTCGGGTTAGTAGTAGTGTTCGGCTGTGCGTACGTTCGTAATTTGTATTTGCTAGGCAAAAGAGCATGGACGAGGTTAACCCGTGTGCAATCATAAGTGTACTAGCACCTGAGAAGCTTCATGTAGTTTGGATTAGTCCAGCAGAGATTACTAAACCTATGTGGCTGACTGATGAGTATGCAATTAATGATTTTAGGTCTGTTTGTCGGAGGCAAATAGAGCTAGTTATGATTAGGCCCCAAAGGCTTAAAATAATAAAAGGGTAAATTGATTCTTTAGTAAAAGGGGTTAGGACAGATGAGATTCGTATAATCCCATAGCCTCCTAGTTTAAGCAGAACTGCGGCTAGGATCATGGATCCGGCAATTGGGGCTTCGACGTGGGCTTTTGGAAGTCAGAGGTGTAAACCATACCAGGGCATTTTTACTATAAATGCGATTAGGCAGGCAAATCATCAGATTTGGCTTGTGGCCATGTTTGGGTAATTTGTTAATTGTCATGTATTGGTAGTGAAAGTGTGGCTGTTCATTTTGTAACGCAGGATAGCGATCAATAGTGGGAGTGATCCTATTAAGGTGTAGAAAATAAAGTAGGTACCTGCGTTTAATCGTTCTGTTTGGTTACCTCAGCGTGTGATAATAATTAGGGTTGGGATGAGGGTTGCTTCAAATGTGATATAAAATAATATCAATTCTGTTGCAGAGAATGCAAGAATTAGCGCAATTTGTAAGGAGATAAATATTGAAATATAGATTCGTTGATGATTTATTGTATTATTGTTTATATGGTTTTGGCTGGCTAGTATTATTATTGGTGTTAATCAGCAGGATAGGATTATTAGTGGTGCTGATAGTTGGTCAATTGTGGTATACTTGTTTGTAAGTTGTGTGGTTTCTGTCGGGTAATAAAATAGTGTGAGGCTAAGTGAGGCAATTATAAGGCTATGAATTATTGACGTTGTCCACAATCATTTTGATTTGGTTAGTCATGTTGTTGGAATCAGTATAATGGTGGGAATTAGAATTTTTAACATTGTAACAGGTTTAGGTTTTGTATTGTGTCTGTGCCGTGTGTTCGGATCGTTGCGACTAAAATTGCGAGGCCCGTGCCTGCCTCGCAGGCTGAAAAGGTTAGTAGAATTATTGGGGTGAGTGTATAGGATGTTGATTCAGCTTGGACACATCATAGAGATAAAGTAATAAATAGTGAGAGTATTATGCCTTCTAGACAGATTAAGGCTGAAAGAAGATGGGTCCGGTGTAGAATTATTCCTGTTATTCCTAGCATAAAGCTTGAGTAGAGGGTGTATGTTGTTAATGTCATAAAGAAGTTGTGATGGCAGCCACAATTTATTAAGTCGAAATTAATTGTCTTTATTAGACTAACTTCTTATTCTGCTCATTCAAGACCACCTTGGAGCCACTCGTAGATTAAGCCGAGTGTTAATAGTAGGAGAATGAGTATCGCTAGGAAGATTGAGGTGGAGGGGGTGTTTAATTGGTTTGCTCATGGGGTTGGTAGAAGTAGTGCAATTTCTAAATCAAATAGAAGAAACAGGATAGCAATTAGGAAAAAGCGTATTGAAAATGGTAGGCGGGCTGAGCCTAGTGGGTCGAAGCCGCATTCGTATGGGGAGAGTTTCTCTATATCTTGGTTTGTGTTTGGGAGTCAGAATGCGATAAATATAAGGACAGTAATAAGTGCGGTTGTTGTTAATATCATAACTATTGTCATGTACTTCTCCTTAGGTTTGAGCTAAGATTTAATGGTTGGAAGCCATTGGTATTGTGGTATACTAGAGAAGTATGATCCTCATCAGTAGATTGACACGTATAAGAATAGTCATACTACGTCTACAAAGTGTCAGTATCATGCGGCAGCTTCAAATCCAAAGTGGTGTTGGGATGTAAAATGGAATATAATTTGTCGTATTAGGCAAATTGTAAGAAAGGTTGAGCCAATAATTACGTGTAGGCCATGGAATCCTGTTGCTACAAAGAATGTTGATCCATAAATTCCATCTGAGATTGTAAATGAAGCTTCATAATATTCTATGGCTTGTAGTAATGTAAAGTCTAGGCCTAGAAGGATTGTTAATATAAGTGATTGAATAGCTTCTTTTCGATTACCTAATATGATGCTATGATGTGCTCATGTTACTGTAACACCTGAAGCGAGTAGTACGGCTGTGTTTAATAGTGGAACTTCGAATGGATCTAAAGGTAAGATGCCTGTTGGTGGTCAGCATTCTCCTAGCTCAATAGTTGGAGCAAGGCTTGCTCGGTAGAATGCTCAAAAGAATCCTAGGAAGAAGAAGACTTCTGATGTAATAAAGAGAATTATTCCATATCGAAGGCCTTTTTGAACAGGCTGAGTGTGGTGACCTTGGAATGTACTTTCTCGGATAATGTCTCGTCATCATTGGTATATCGTTAGTAATAAAACAACTAGGCTAATTAGTAAAATTTTTGTTGAGTTGAAGTGAAATCATGTTGCTAGGCCTGAGGTTAATATTAGTGCAGCGATTGCACCTGTGAGTGGTCACGGGCTTGGGTCTACTATGTGAAAAGCATGTGATTGGTGTGCCATTAGATGTTTTCTTGGAGATACAGGGTTAGTAGAAGGACAAAGACGTATGCTTGAATTATTGCGACTGCTAGTTCTAGCACTGTAAGTAGAAGGAGGATCGTTGTAGTGGCTAATGAAATTGTTGGTATTGTAGGTATAAGTAATATGGATGCTGTAGAGATTAGTTGAATAAGTAGGTGGCCGGCAGTAAGGTTGGCTGTAAGTCGAACGCCTAGGGCGAGTGGACGAATAAATAGACTAATTGTTTCAATTAATACAAGCGGTGGGATTAGTAGTGTTGGTGTTCCTTCAGGAAGTAGGTGGCCTAGGGATGTAGTTATTTGGTGTCGTATTCCTAATAGGACTGTGGCCAATCATATTGGAATGGCCAGGGCTATGTTTATTGAGAGTTGAGTGGTGGGGGTGAATGTATATGGTAGAAGGCCTAATAAATTTGTTAAGATGAGGAAGGTTATTAGGGAAATTAATAGCAGTGCCCATTTTTGGCCTTTTATGTTTATGGTAGCTATTAGTTGTTTTGTAGAATAAAATAAAAATCAGGATTGAATGGCTGTTAGGCGGTTTACTGTTCATTTCTTATGTTGGCTTGTAATTAAAATTCATGGGAGAGTTATTGGTAACAGAATTAATGGGATGCATATGAATGTTGAAATTATAAATTGATCAAAGAGTGCTAATGTCATGGTCAGTTTCAGGGTGATTGCGCTTTGGTCTGATTTTCTGTTGAGATGTCGTTTACGGGTTGATGTTTCATTGTTTTTACGGCAATAGAGGTTGTTAGAACTACTCATGAAAGTAGGAAAATTAGGAATCATGGGGATGGGTTTAATTGTGGCATATCACTAAGGGTGATTGGTGGCCACCCGTGCTAGCTTAAAAGGCTAGTGCTGTCCGTGTTAGCTTCTTAGTGAGGTTTCTACTATTGTAGTTCATGTTAGGAATTCAAAGTATGGTGTAGCTTCAAGAACGATGGGCATAAAACTATGATTTGCCCCACAAATTTCAGAGCATTGGCCGTAATAGACACCAGGCCGTGAAGTTGTCAGTGTAGTCTGATTTAAGCGCCCTGGAATAGCATCTGTTTTTACACCAAGGGATGGGATAGCTCATGAGTGTAGTACGTCTTCTGCTGAGATTATTATTCGGACTGGCAGTTCTATTGGAACCACCATCCGATTGTCCACTTCTAGCAGTCGAAATTCCCCAGGTGATAGATGGTTAGATGGAGTTATGTACGAGTCAAATGAAAGTATATTAAAATCGGTAAATTCGTATGTTCAGTATCATTGATGACCAATTGCTTTTACTGTAACATGTGGGTTATTAATTTCGTCTATAAGATATAGGATCCGCAGAGAGGGTAGGGCAATTGCGATTATAATAATTGCTGGCAGGACTGTTCAAATTATTTCTACTTCTTGGGCATCTATCGTATTAGTATTGGTTAGTTTTGTTGTTATTATGATTGTGATTGTGTAAAGGACTAAAGTACTAATTAGGAAAACAATTATAAGGGTATGGTCGTGAAAGTTAAGTAGCTCTTCTATAACTGGTGATGCTGCATCTTGGAATCCTAGTTGGGATGGCTGTGCCATGAAGATGTACGTGGGTTTAACTCGTGATTTTACTTTGACAAAGTAACGTAAATGCTTTACTAACATCTTATTAAAAAGGAGGCATAATGGTTGATGTGATTGGCTTGAAACTAATTTAATGTGGGTTCGATTCCTACCCTTTTTGTACTTGAACAAATGCTGGTTCTTCGTATGTGTGGTAGGGCGGAGGGCAGCCATGAAGTCACTCAACGTTTGTTATTGTTAGTTCTGTAGTTTTGACTTCTCGTTTAGCTGAGAATGCTTCTCAGATGATAAATATCATTATAATGACAGCGACTAGAGAGATTAGTGACCCGATTGATGAAACAGAATTTCATAGTGTGTATGCATCAGGATAGTCTGAATATCGTCGTGGTATACCTGCAAGCCCTAAGAAGTGTTGCGGGAAGAAGGTTATGTTTACTCCTGCAAATATTACTCCGAAGTGAATTTTTGTTCATGTGTTGTGAAGAGTGTAGCCAGAGAATAATGGGAACCAGTGGATAAAACCGCCTATAATTGCAAATACTGCACCTATCGACAAGACATAGTGGAAGTGGGCTACTACGTAGTATGTGTCGTGAAGTACAATGTCCAAGGATGAGTTGGCCAGAACAATTCCGGTCAGTCCACCAACAGTAAATAGAAAGATGAAGCCCAATGATCAGAGTATAGCTGCGTCTCATTTGATCGCCCCACCATGTAGTGTTGCTAGTCAGCTAAATACTTTTACTCCTGTGGGGATGGCAATAATTATTGTTGCTGATGTGAAATATGCTCGAGTATCAACATTTATGCCAACTGTAAATATATGATGAGCTCACACGATAAATCCTAGAAGACCAATGGATATTATGGCTCAGACCATTCCCATGTAACCAAATGGTTCTTTTTTACCAGAATAGTATGTAACGATGTGTGAGATCATACCAAACCCTGGGAGAATCAGAATATACACTTCTGGGTGGCCAAAGAATCAAAAGAGGTGCTGGTAAAGGATCGGGTCTCCGCCGCCAGCTGGGTCGAAGAAGGTGGTATTCAAGTTTCGGTCTGTTAGTAGTATTGTAATCCCAGCTGCTAGTACCGGTAAAGATAGTAATAGTAGTACTGCTGTAATTAACACTGATCAAACAAATAATGGGGTTTGATATTGTGAAACAGCAGGAGGTTTTATATTAACGATAGTAGTAATGAAATTAATTGCCCCGAGGATTGAGGATACTCCTGCTAGGTGCAGTGAGAAGATGGTAAGATCAACTGATGCGCCGGCATGGGCTAAGTTACCGGCTAGTGGGGGGTAGACTGTCCACCCAGTGCCAGCGCCTGCTTCTACGCCTGATGAGGCTAGTAGAAGGAGAAACGATGGCGGGAGGAGTCAGAAGCTTATGTTGTTTATTCGTGGAAATGCTATGTCCGGGGCGCCAATTATCAGTGGCACTAATCAATTTCCGAAGCCGCCAATCATGATTGGTATGACTATAAAGAAAATTATAACAAATGCATGTGCGGTTACAATGACATTGTAGATTTGGTCGTTCCCCAATAGAGTCCCGGGTTGGCTTAATTCTGCCCGAATGAGTAAACTAAGGGCTGTTCCCACTATTCCTGCTCAGGCACCAAAGATTAAGTAGAGAGTGCCGATATCTTTATGGTTTGTTGAAAATAGTCAGCGAGTTATTATCACAGGTAGAATGGCTGAGTAAGCGGCGGGTTGTAGCTCCGACGACAGAGGATAAAGCCTCTTTCTATCAGCCTTGTAGTGAATTTCACATAAGATTGCAAATCTTAAAATATAGGGTAACCCCTACCCTGGCTTTCTTTCCCCCGCCTTTCCCCCCCCCGGCGGGGGAAAGTAGATTGGAGTTCTCTGGGTAGAGCGTTTAGCTGTTAATTAAAAGGTAGTGGGATCAAAGCCCATCAATCTAAAAGGTCTTAGCTTAAGTAAAGTGTCTGGGTTGCATTCAGAAGATGTTGGGTAGAGTCCTGCAGGTCTTATCAGAAACTAGGAGAGTTAAACTCCTTCTTTGGGCTTTGAAGGCCCTTGGTCTATGTATCCTAAGTTTCTATTGTGGGAGTAGGTTTGGTGTGATTGGTAAAAGTAAGATTGTTATAATTGTTACAAGTGAGTATGGTATTGATGCTTGATTGGACTTTTGTCGTCAGGTTGTTGTGGCATTTGATGTATTTGGAGAATTTGTTAGGGTTATTGAATACGTTAATCGTAGGTAAAAGAATAGGCTTAGTAGTGATGATATGGCTAATATTGTTGCTGTGATTGTTGTGTGTTGTTTTGTTAACTCTTGTAGAATTAATCATTTTGGTATGAATCCTGAGGTTGGCGGTAGTCCGCCTAAGGATAGAAGTGTTAGTGATGAAATGGCTGCTATCGTTGGTGTACTAGATCATGAAACGGATAATAGGTTAATTGATGTTGTTTTTAGGTATTTCATTGTTAAGAATATTGATGATGTTATGATTAGGTAAACTATAAAATTTAGTAGTATTAAGTTTGGGCATATTGTGGCTACGGCTATTATTCAGCCCAGGTGGGCGATTGATGAGTAGGCCATTATTTTTCGGAGTTGTGTCTGGTTTAGTCCACCCCATCCGCCAATAATTGTTGATAGGATTGCTATGGGTGTTAATAGGTGTGGGTTAAGTGTGTTGTAGGTTATGTAGATTACTATTATTGGGGCAATTTTTTGCCATGTTGATAAAATAAGTCCAGTGGTTAGGTCAATTCCTTGTAGAACTTCTGGTAGTCAGAAGTGTATGGGGGCTAATCCTAATTTTATTGCTAGGGCAATTGTGATCATGTTTGTTTGTAATGGCAGAAGTTCTGTTATTTGTCATTGGTTTGTTAATCATGCATTTGTTGTTGCTGAGAAGAGGATGAGTGCTGAGGCGATTGCTTGGGTGAGGAAGTATTTTATTGTAGCTTCTGTTGATCGTGGGTGAAGCTGTTGACTTATAAGTGGAATGATTGCTAGGGTGTTGATTTCTAATCCGATCCATACTAATAATCAGTGAGAGCTTGATACAACAATGATTGTACCTGTGGCAATGCTGGATAGTATGATTGATAGGGCGTATGGGTTCATTAGTAGGGGATGGCTTTAACTATCATTTTCGGGGTATGGGCCCGAGAGCTTTTTTAGCTGACCTTACTAGAAGGTGGTGTATTGGTAGCACGAGGAGTTTTGATCTCTTATGTATAGGTTCAAGTCCTATTTTTCTAAGGATATGAGGGGGCTTAAACCCCTATTGTTCACTCTATCAAAGTGACCCTTACTTTCAGGCACATAGCCTATAATTGTGGTGGAACTCCTGAGAAGGAAATTGGTATAGAGATGTATAGTAGTGTTGTGGCTAGTACTAGAGGTAGGAAGTTTTTTCATACTAGGTGTATTAGTTGATCATAGCGGAATCGTGGGTATGATGCGCGGACTCATAAAAAGATTATTGAAAGTAGTGTTGCTTTTACTATTAAATTTGTTGTGGTTGTTTCTGGGCTTAAAAAGTTTTGTGTGGGTGAAAAAAAGATGATTGTTGATAGGGTGTTTATTATTAGAATATTTGAGTATTCAGCCAGAAAAAATAGTGCAAATGGGCCGCCTGCATACTCTACGTTGAAGCCTGATACAAGTTCTGATTCCCCTTCTGTTAGGTCGAATGGAGCTCGGTTTGTTTCTGCTAGTGTTGAGATAAATCATATTGCGGCTATGGGTCATGTTGGCAGTAGAAGTCAGGTTGGTTCTTGTGCATATATGAAGTTGTATAAGGTAAAGCTGCCGGAAAGGAGGATTGTTGAAAGTATAATTAGTCCTAAAGTGACCTCATAGGAAATTGTTTGTGCTACAGCACGTAGCGCGCCAATAAGGGCATATTTTGAGTTTGAGGCTCAACCTGAGCCTAGAATAGAGTATACCGCTAGGCTTGAGAGGGATAGGATGAATAGCAGTCCTAAATTTATGTTTAGGATTGGCGATGGTATTGGTATTGGGGATCATAATGTTATGGCTAGTGTTAGGGCTAGTATTGGTGTTATAATAAATATTATTTGTGAGGATGTTGATGGGCGTACTGGTTCTTTAATAAATAGTTTTAGTCCATCTGCAATTGGTTGGAGGAGGCCTGTTGGCCCAACGATATTTGGGCCTTTTCGTAGTTGCATGTAACCTAGGATTTTTCGTTCAATTAGTGTGAGAAATGCTACAGATAGTAAGATTGGGATAATAAGTGTAAGGGGGCTTAAAATTATGGATAACATTGCTTGTGAGAGGATTTGAACCTCTGGTTCAGAGGTCTTAGGTCTCTTGCAATTACCAGGCTCTGCCACCCAAGCAGCCTCTATATTTTGAGGTGTGTTTTGTGTATTATTTAGTTGGTTTCATTAAGTTTTTGATGGCGTACATATTGCATTGGCCATGTTTTTTCGGTCCTTTCGTACTAGAAAAAATCACGTAACAGATAGAAACTGACCTGGATTACTCCGGTCTGAACTCAGATCACGTAGGATTTTAATTGTTGAACAAACAAACCTTTGACGGCGGTTACACTGTCAGGTTACCCTGATCCAACATCGAGGTCGTAAGCCCTCTTGTCGATATGGGCTCTTAAAGAGGATTGCGCTGTTATCCCTAGGGTAACTTGGTTCGTTGATCAAAGTTAATTGGGTCAATTATGTCAGTTTTCTGATGTTTAGGATTGTTTCCTGGCATGTCATCTCGGAGGTTAAGTGTTCTCCGTGGTCGCCCCAACCGAAAACAGTGTGGAATTGATGCATGAAGTTGTAAAAGGTTGCACTTTCTAGTGTGTTTTAAGCTCCATAGGGTCTTCTCGTCTTGTTATTTTATTACAGCTTTTGTACTGGAGGATCAATTTCATTGAGTAGACAAAGGAGACAGTTAGACCTTCGTTTTGCCGTTCATACTAGTCTTTATTTAGAAGACAAGTGATTATGCTACCTTTGCACGGTCAAGATACCGCGGCCGTTAAAGTTTATCACTGGGCAGGCAGTACCTCTAATATTAGTTTTGCTAGAGGCGATGTTTTTGGTAAACAGGCGAGGTTTTATTTGCTGAGTTCCTTCTTTGTCTTTTTGTCTTTCGTTGTTGCGAGCCTGTGTGGGGTTAACGAGTCAGTGTTTAATGTTTTTCTTGTTTATTATTGGTGTTTATTTCCATTTACAGGGTCGGTAATTATCAGCGATTAGTTCGATCTGATTTACGGGTTCGCACGGAGAAAATCATGTTTTCTAATTACTTATTCTAGCATTAATTTATCCATTTATATGGGTTAACTCAGTTGTTGTTTTGGGTTTTGATATTTTTATTGAAATTTAAAATGTGTGAGCTGTGACGCTTTCTGGTAGGTGGCTGCTTTTAGGCCAACTGTGGGGATAAAGAAAAATTATAATCATTACCCAGTGATGTAGGTTGTTTCCTTTTTCATAAGAGCTGTACCTCCAATGAATAGCTCCTGAACTTTAATCTATATTTTTGTTATTTTGATAAGGTTTAAGGTTAAGCTAAAACTTGTTTATTGAGTAACCAGCTATCACTAAATTCGTTTGGTTTGTCACCTCTATTTAAGAGTCTTCCCACTATTTTGCCACATAGACGGGTTCGCTCATGGTAGCTGCTCTTAAATAGCTCATTTAGTTTCGGGGAGAGAGACTTAAGGTCTTTTTGCCTCTAATTGACTTACTAGATCATGATGCAAAAGGTACAGGGGTTAATCCTTGCTTTTTTATACTTTTATGGTTTGTTTAATTTCTTTTTCAGCTTTCCCTTGCGGTACTTTTTCTATTGCTTCAGGTGATGTTTCTATCGCCTATACTACCATTATAAATGTTTTAGGTTTTTGGTGTGGAAGTTTGGTGTTTGAGCTAGCTAGGTAGTTCAAAATGTTCTGGTTTGTCAGATTTTTTTCGGTGTAAGCGAAATGTTTTTTTTAAACTACATTTTGATTCCAAGAGCACTTTCCAGTACGCTTACCGTGTTACGACTTTCCTCTTCTAGTTGTATGTTTATGTGTTTATTAAGTTGGAGTGAGTTAAGTTGATGAGGGTGACGGGCGGTGTGTGCGCGCCCAAGGGCTGTGTTAAAAAGAATTTAATTATTTCTTTTTACTGCCAAATCCGCCTTCCAAGAATTTTTCATTTGCTTTTTCGTTTGTTCTTAGTAAGAAAATGTAGCCCATTTCTTTCCACTCTATGTGCTACACCTTGACCTGACGTTTTTAGTAAGTTCATTCTGCTCACTTATTTTCCTTCAATGGGGTGAGCTGCAGACGGTGGTATATAGGCTGTTTTGGCAAAGAGTGGTGAGGTTTAGCGTGGGTTATCGATTATAGAACAGGCTCCTCTGGGTGGATTTTGGGCACCGCCAAGTCCTTTGACTTTTAAGTGTTTACTCGTAGTGTTCTGGCGGAGAGTTGGTTGTAAGTCTTCAGTTTGTAGCTAGGCATAGTGGGGTATCTAATCCCAGTTTGTGTCTTAGCGGTTGTGAGGGTGAAAGGTCTTTTAGTTAAGACTACTTTTGTGTAATTGGGTTTACCATTGACTTGTACGTATGACGGTTAGGTCGGGTTTCAGTCTTATGTTATAGGCTCATTCTTTGTCACACTTTACGCCGATTGTTGTCAACTCGGGTCTCTCGTATAACCGCCGCGGCTGGCACGAGATTGGCCGACTCTTTTTGGCCGTGTCTAGTTCGAGCTTGTGTGCTCATTTACTAATGTTTATCACTGCTGTTTGCCCTTGGGGGTGTGGCCTAGCTAGATGTTATTGGCTAACTTTTGTTGTGCCTGATATCAGCTCAATTTATTGGCTTTCTCACTGGTTTGCGGATGCTTGCATGTGTAATATAGGTCATAGTTGATTTTAAAGCTGGGACAAAACTTTTAATGTCGACGGAAATTTTTAATGTTTCACCTCAGCATCTTCAGTGTTGCGCTATAGTTTAGCTACGTTGAC